CTTTAATAATTTCAAATTTTCTTTGTTGAGTAATAACTTAATCCTTCAATAAAATACTCCTTGTAGCAATATCAATCGATATTTCAACCCAGTCCTTTCAATTACAAAAAAAATGAAACATTCCATTAGTTCATGAATCATGACAGGGTATCGCTATGACTATATGAAAGAATAAAAAGATCTTTTTTTTCGTTCCTTCCTAGTCTTCTTTCTGAAAATGGGGGTTTCAAAAAAGGATTATTTCGTTCCTGATAGTCATTTTGTAATCTGTGGATAGGAGCATACTCTGGATCGGAATCGCGAGGAGTACTGCTTGATCATTTCTACCAAACTTCAAGCCCCAATTAGTATTCTTTTTATGTTATGAAAAAAGATCCTTTTGGATAATTTACATAATATATCTCCATCACTAATCCTTTATGTATTTTTGTGTTCCTAACCATCCACTTATTTTTTCTCAATCATCCGTTCTGGTACTACATAGAAACAAACGATAACGAAAACTCTATACGGTTGATGTTTTGAGCCCGCTTCAAGCTAGGATGACTAATCAACCAATCTTGGGGTAAAAGTTTTGCTTATATTTACTTTCTTTTAATTCTTGTACGTAGGAAATGAGACTCAATCTTTTTACTGCTAATTTATAAGCTGTTTTTTTCACTCATATAACTATCTGATTTAGTTCATCAACATGAATAATAATCAATAAAACAATGAAGATATCTATTTCTTTACTAAAAAGAAAGAAATTAAGAAAGGTTTATGTCTAAGCGAATCACACGTAGAGATATTGATAACACACAAAGAGTTAATGGTATTTCATAACTAATTGATTGAGCAGCGGCTCGTAGACCACCTAAAAAGGAATATTTATTATTTGATCCATATCCTGACATAAGAAGTCCGACGGGAGCAATACTGGAAACGGCAATCCATAAAAAAACACCGATATTGAGATCAGATAATACAAGGTGATAGCTAAAAGGAATTACTGAATAACTTAGTAAAATGGATATAACTGCTATGGATGGTCCTATACTGAATAAAAGAGTATCTCCTCGAGACGGGAGAAGATTCTCTTTGAAAATGAGTTTTGTTCCATCGGCTAAAGCTTGAAGAATTCCCAGAGGCCCGGCGTATTCAGGCCCAATACGTTGTTGTATTCCTGCGGATATTTCCCTTTCTAACCATACTATTACGAGTACACCTATAGTAATTGCCAATACAAGACTCAAAATAGGTACAAGCATCCATATGATTCCATAGACCTCTTTCAAGGATTGCAATCTGGAAAAAGAATGAATATCTTGTACTTCGGTTGTATCAATTATCATTTCAACGATCTACTTCTCCCATAATGATATCTATGCTACCTAGTATCGTCATAATATCAGCCAATTTCATTCTTTTAACTAACTGAGGAAGAATTTGCAAATTGATAAAACCAGGCGGACGAATTTTCCATCTCCAAGGAAAACCGCTCTGATCCCCTATTAAAAAAATGCCCAATTCTCCTTTTGGAGCTTCGACGCGTACATAAAGTTCTTGCTTCGGCAATTCAAAAGTGGGAGAAGGTTTTTTACTAATGAATCGATATTCAAAACCGTTCCATTCTGGATCCCTTTCTCTATCAAAGCATCGGATTTCCAAATTTTCATAAGGCCCCCCCGGAATTCCTTCCAGAGCCTGCTGAATAATTTTTATAGATTCCGTCATTTCACTGATTCGGACTAAGTAACGAGCTAATGAATCCCCTTCTTTTTGCCACTGGATTTCCCAATCCAATTCGTCGTAACATTCATAACGATCAACTTTACGAAGATCCCATTCTATTCCGGAAGCTCGTAGCATTGGTCCTGATAAACCCCAATTTATTGCTTCTTCCCCGCCAATAATGCCTACCCCCTCAACTCGTTCTAAAAAAATAGGATTCCGCGCAATAAGTTTTTGATATTCTGAAACTGCTGTTAAAAAATAATCACAGAAATCCAAACATTTATCTATCCATCCATGCGGTAAATCGGCCGCTACGCCCCCGATACGAAAATAATTATGCATCATTCTCATACCGGTGGCAGCTTCAAATAGATCATATACTAATTCTCTTTCTCTTAAAATGTAGAAAAAGGGAGTCTGGGCACCAATATCCGCCATAAAAGGGCCAAGCCATAAGAGATGAGAAGCTATACGACTCAACTCTAACATAATTATTCTGATATAACTGGCTCTTTTAGGTACTTGAATATTCCCCAACTGTTCTGGTCCATTTACGGTTATTGCTTCTGTGAACATCGTCGCTAAATAATCCCAACGTGTTACATAAGGCAGATATTGTATAACAGTTCGGTTTTCCGCAATTTTTTCCATCCCTCTGTGTAAATAACCCAATATTGGCTCACAATCAATAACATCTTCACCATCTAGAGTAAGGATGAGCCGAAGAACACCATGCATTGATGGGTGGTGAGGTCCCATATTGACTATCATGAGGTCTTTTCTTGTAGTTGTTACATTCATAGGTTATTCCTCGATTCATTCTTTCATGAATTGCTCAAAACGAGAAAAGGTTCATCAAAATTCAAGATCTAAGAAATAAAATAATTCAAATTCTTTTTCAAATTAACGAGTTTTTAATTCCCGGATATCTAACTGACTAATTAATTCTTTATAACGGACTTTGTTTTTCTTTGCCAAATAAGACAGCAGTCGTTGTCGTTTTCCCAGGATTTTACGTAGACCTCTCTGGGATAAATAGTCTTTTCTGTGGAATTCCAAATGGGAAGTAAGTCTTCGTATCTTATTGGTGAAGCTAACGACTTGAAATTCAACAGACCCCCTGTTTTCTTCTTGTGAAATAACGGAAATGAATGCATTTTTTACCATAAAAAAATCTTCTATCGTCCTTTTTTCTTTTTGAAATAAATGAATTTTACCAATCAGTAAGAATAATGCTAGTCATTTTGATTTTGTATATACAATAATCTAATTTCTTTACGAACTCCGAATTTTCTCAATTAATTTGATGAAATAATTTTCTCAAATAAAGTTCATCAATCCAATTTCCAAGTTGATTGGAATAGGACTATGAAAGCATGGTATATTTTTACACTCAAAAAAAAAAAAAAAAATCAATATTTTCAATTTCAATCTAATAAAAAGAAAATATAAAAAAGAATAAGATTCTGTTGATTCATTTATAGATCTAATCGGTATTGATACGTGCATTGGATTTGTATTCCGGTATCGGAATGGAAAAGAATGCATCTCTTTGTTTCATATATCAAATAGGGTATAGAATGGATATCAAAAGGGTATCATTAACGAATTAGCAATCGTGGATACATATGTATCCTTAGCATACTGAAACGGCTGCTATTATTGGTATCAAACCAATATCGATTCATACAAGCTAAATCTTCTAATCGATAATTAGGCCAAAGAAATAATTTTAAGTTAATTAGTTTCTTTTTTTTTTTTTCGCTGTTATCCACAACTTCCCCACAGTTTTTTAGGTATTTGCAAAATACCGGATTTTTATGTATAACATTTCCATTTCTCGAATAGAAAGAAATTAGAATTCTTAATTCTCTGCGCCGTTTAGTGGATAAAATATTTTCAGGAACCAAAAAATCCGAATGATTTTTGTCTCTATTTTCAGTATTTTTCTTATCAATATAACCTTTTTCTAGGTATCTGGATCTTTTAGTAATTTGGTGCTGACTCTTATGAACCAATGAAATTTTTATCGTTTGATAGAGAAAAAATTGTCCGTCATTTTTTATAGACAAACGAACTGGTTCGATAATTAATACCCCCCTTTTCATCAATTGCGTAAGAGTGAAATCTTTTTGAATCATCATAATATCCAGACGCATTTCGCCCCTTTCCATAGAGGATATAGCAATTTCTTTTGGATTTATCAATCTAAGTAGGAGACAATATACTTTGATATTATTGATCATTCTTTGATTTAAAGAATCATCCCATCTCAATTGAAAACGTAAATACCTTTTTAGGAAGAAATCGAGCTCGATTTCTGTGTTGCTCTTCGATTGCTTTTTTTTTCTTCGTTTTTTCATATTCGAGCCTTCATAATCTTCTTCAATATTCTTTTCCTGGTTTTGTGCATCGGATTTAAGATTACCCCGGCCTGGGGATTCTGTTTCTTCTTGATTTTTATTCTCTAATTCACTAGATGTTTTTTTATTCAATAATATAAAAAGATCTCCTTTTTTATTTCTATTAATGGTTTTATTTTCAATAAAATTTTCATTTCCATTCCAATTTAAAAGAAGTAATTTGATTGGTATGGCCCACGGTTTTATTTTATATGTATTATAAAATAGGACAAATTCTGGGAAGAACCAAAGTTTCAGATTCGAGATGGGACGGCTTAGTATTTCTTCATTCATCCCCATCCAATCAAAAAGGGGGTTTTGGTTTGTGGATGGGTGGATTCCTTGGGTTTGATAAATTGTAAGATAAAAAAGACCTTTTTGATTAATTGTATCAATTAGTTGATACTTATTATTAACCTCAGCCTTAATATTTTGATTACCATTTGGATCGGTATCGATCCAGGACTCAATATTGACTTTATTTCTAAGACAAAAATGGAATCTCCAATCAAAATATTTGCGATCTGGAAACTTATCCAGATTCATAATATCATGTTGTCCTAAAAAATTATTGAGAGGGATAATACTTTCGGGAATATCAAATAATTTACGTTTATGTATATTGTAATTGTAAGAAATCTCTTGTTTATTATTTATACATAGTGGTGATACATAAATATATGAATCCTTCTTATCTTCGTAATTAATAGATTTATATGAAAAAAGGTCATATCTATAGTATTTTAGAAAGTTATATTTTTGATTCGGTAATGATAATGAATTTGCTTCAAAATCATTTAATTTTTTGTAATGAATTAATTGGTCTCTTTTTTCATCAGAATACCTTTTATTTAAGTCTGTATTTTCATTCATACGTTGTTGATTGACTTTAGTTCGCCATTTTTGGGGGACTAAGCGATACCATCTAATTGGAGATAAATCATATTGATAATGAACCCTTAACCAGTTTTTCCATTGCTTTATTCCAGAATTCAAAATATTTTTATGTTTTAATTTTGAATGAAATATTTCTTGTGCTTCAAAATAATCCTTTATTTCTTTCTTAAGAAAGGGGGATGTCCCGTCATATGGAAGAACATATCTTAACTTAGATAAGTTAATAAGGTGATTTTGGTATAATTTGTAAAATACATAGGCTTGGGACAAAGAGGATAAGTCACAAAGACTTTTTGAATTCTTATTCCTAATATCAGAAAGCGACGTTTTTATAGTCGAAATAAAGCGAATTGTATTTTTATTTGTTTTATAAACTTTTTCTTTATTTGTTTTATTATTGTAAATGTATTTATCAATTCTTTTTTTTGAAAATTCAAAAAAAAGTAGTGTATTGATCTTGGGAATAGAAATGATACATAAAACGATATTTATGTATATCCTTTCAATGCAAAATATTAGAAAATAATAGGATTTTCGGAGTAATCGAGCATTTCTTCTTTTTAATTTCTGTAAAATCGTTTTTATTGATTGTACTAGTTTATCAGGAGAACGCGTTTTATTAGAACTAATAATATTGAGTTCCGGAGTTAAAAACCCTTTCTTCTTATCTTTTGTAATTTTATCTATTTGATTTTGGATTGTGCTTGTTCTATTAAGCAGATCCGTCAGTTTTTTTTCTGTGAATGAATAATCTTTCAAATTTCTGAATGGAATTTGAATGGACGAGTCGTGAATCATCTGATTACTCATTAGAAAATCCTTTTCTTTTTGAGTTTCAGTCAATTCAGATCTTTCTCTTAATCCAAATAATGGAGTTGGGTTCATTTTTGAAAGTTCTTTTCTTATTCTTTTTATAAATAGAATGCTTTTGATGAACCATTTGTTTGTTTCTTTTGAGACGTTTAGAAAAGATTTTGTTCGTTCTTTTAAAACCTGTATAATTAGAAAGGATTTCTTTTGAAATTTGAGAATTTTTTTTTTGAGTTCTTTAAAAATGGGTTCAAAAAATGAACGTTGTTTTCGGGGGGAACCGAAAGGAAGTCCGGTTTCCATTCCCCAAACTGTTAAAAAACAAAAATCGATTTTTTGCCCTTTCCTTTTGAGTTTCCGCGGATCTTTTTGAGTGGATCGTAACTTAGATCTGTGCCAAGGTTTAAGGGAAAAAGGAAAGAGGATCTTTATCTGAATCCCGTCTGTCAACCAGTTTTTTGGAAATTCTGTTTCTGATAATTGAACACCATTATAGGTGCATTTAACATGCATTTCCCTATTCCAGTCCTTTAAGTCTTCTGACCACTCGGGAAATTGAAATAATAGCATACGGGCTATATTTTTCCCTATTATCAATGAAGGTAATATAATATATTTTCTAAGAAAAGATTGGATTATTAATATCGAACCTCTTATCCCTTGAGCAAATAGAATGTTATCCCAGGTTTCCGCTATATCTATTCGTCCTTTCTCTTCTCTTTTTTCTTCTTCTTTTTTTTTCTCACTTTCTTTTGTCTTTTGCTCTGTATAATCCGAAATTCGCCATTTTTTCGTTTTTTTATCCATCGAGTTTTGAAAAATGAATTTCACTAGCTCGGAGATATGAAACGAAAAAATGGATTTGTCTATTCTGTCCAAAAAAAGAGGGGAATGCACATTTGCTTGAACCAGTTTCCAAATGACTGTTTTACGTCTTTGAGCACGCATGGATCCCTTGATTATGTCTCGACGAAAATCGGATTGTTGTGAATAACGTATCAAAGCAACTTCGTCCGGTTCATCATCATTATTAGTATTTGTCGTATTAGTATCATTATTTGTTTGGTTATCAGTAAAAACCACTACGCGTTTGGCTTTTCTTGACCGAATCTCATGATCCGCTGCTATCTTTTCTTCATTTTCTCCCCCCTCCTGTTGTTCCAACTCGTCGATTAATTTGTATGACCATCGAGGAACTTTTTTAGTTATTTCTTTTATTCCAATAGATTTTTTTCTAATTCTTTTAGAATTGGGATCAGTTATAAGAGGGTTAAATAAAAATGTAAAAATTTTCATTAGATCCGCTAAATAAACTCTTTCCTCTTCGCTTTCGGACAATGGAAATGAAGAAAGTTTTTTTTTTTCTATTGATAGTAAATTTTTATCAAATCCATCTATTTGCTTTTCCAATTTGTCATAATCTCGAGTCAAAAGTAGACCGTGAATCTTATTTATCGAACTTGTCTCTATGTAATTTTTTATTACAGTTTTATTTAGGATTGAGGATGAAAAAAAGTTTTTGATCTTTGCACGGTGGGGTCCGGTCAAAAAAGGATCATATATTTTAGGTAAGTAGTCTTTTTTAGTTTCATCATTACACAACCTAATCCGTTTTTCGAGGACATTTAGCATACTAGATCTTTTTTCATCTAAAGCTTCAATTCTATTTCGAAAT